AGCCTTTCTTCTCCTTTCAGGGCCTATCCGAAAGAGAATCCAGTACCTCTTGGTCCTGAATATCAGAATAGGACGAACGAACCGGCCTCCGCGGATATCTTTGCTTCGGAACAAAACCCTGCAATCAAATAGATTGTCCCAAGGGCGCCATATTCTAGGAGCCCAAGTTATGCTATTGAAAATTCGTTCCTCTAGCAGTTCCGGTTTGACCATTCCGTTCCCTTTTTCAAACTCCACTTCTTTTCATATAGCAATCCCTGATCAAAGAGAGAACAATATCCATTTCAAAACATTTCTAACGGATTCCTTGGTTCGGACCGACGAAGTAATGGCACTCGATTATTATCAACCTGACTGCAATCTTTTTCTGTCGGTAAGGATTGCACCAGAGCACCTTCTACTTCTAATAGGCCATGAACTATAGATAGAGAAGAATCATTCTGAGCGAGTCCATAAGAAGCGACCCACTTTTTTTCATCGGTTCCGGGGGAAGACCAAAGATCTTGCGCGACCGGTCCGCCAGAAAAACTCAAAAGAGAAAGAAGTCTCGTTAATCTCTTCATGCTCGTTCCAAGTTCGAAGTACCCTTTGGCCAAAGAAAAACCCGCTTCCTGACACGATTGCCTCTTTATCTTTATATAGATAGATTCTATGGGGTTATTACTTAGAAGTCTATTTTGTACAAGAGCCCCTCCTATCTGATAGAAAAGGGTCCCATGATCCCGAGCCGGTCTTACCTTGGCTCGCAAACCCCAAGTTTGTCTATGAAGAGCCAATCTAATTGTATTAGTTTCTATAATGGATTTCTTATGTGGAATACTAATGGATAGGGCCTCGTTGCTAAGTGCTACAAGATCTAGTGCACTGGAACTCGTGGTTATGGACCCGAATCCTTTAGTATGGAACATTGTCTTTTCCAAGTAAAAACCCCTAGTATATGAAAGAATGAAAAGGTGCTTTCGTTCTTGTGGAATAAGAAGCCCTCGTACCTTAATGAAAGGAAAATAGGAATTTTTCGTTAGGTATTTGACCAAATAGGATCGTCCAGTTCCTATAGAACCTATCACTAAAATACCCGATAGGGCTAAGCGGAACGAAAAGGGTTTTCCATGAGATGGTAAATGAAAACGATTAGCCCCACACGAGGTTTGGGAATAAGTGATTGTCTGATAATGAGCAAGGAATATACGTCTTTCTGCTAAAGAGGATCTATTAAACTCATAATTCATTAGATCCTTGTTATCAATGTCAACTAGGTATCATAAGTAAATGGATCCCGGTTGTTCAATCCTTTGATAACCAAGGTCATTCTTTGCTAAAGAGAAATGATCACTATGAGTCAGACTCAATAGAATTGGATCCATTCCAAATAGCGAGAATTAGGATTCTTGATCCCTCTCAATCTCTCTTTCAATTCGAGGATCCAGAGAGGTGTTTTCATAGTCATCTCCGAATATTTGCCATCTCCGAATATTTTCGATTTCATTTTTCTATGATATGTCTTTCTATATGAAAATGGGTTATTTACGATGTACGATGATCCCTGTTAAGCATCCATGGCTGAATGGTTAAAGCGCCCAACTCATAATTGGTAAATTTGCGGGTTCAATTCCTGCTGGATGCACGCGAACGGGAACGTTCCATAAGTCTATTGGAACTGGCTCTCTATCCATGGAATCTCATCCATCATCCATACATAACGAATTGGTATGGTATATTCATACCATAACATAAGAACAATAAGAACTCGAATTCTTATCGATACTGGAACTCAGAGCATAGGAGGGAAAGTCGATTTATGGATGGAATCAAATACGCAGTATTTACAGAAAAAAGTCTTCGTTTATTGGGAAAGAATCAATATACTTTTAATGTCGAATCGGGATTCACTAAGACAGAAATAAAGCATTGGGTCGAACTCTTCTTTGGTGTTAAGGTAGTAGCTGTGAATAGCCATCGACTACCCGGAAAGGGTAGAAGAATGGGACCTATTCTGGGACATACAATGCATTACAGACGTATGATCATTACCCTTCAACCGGGTTATTCTATTCCACTTCTAGATAGAGAAAAAAACTAAAGGAGAATACTTAATAATACGGCGAAACATTTATACAAAACACCTATCCCGAGCACACGCAAGGGAACCGTAGACAGGCAAGTGAAATCCAATCCACGAAATAATTTGATCCATGGACGGCACCGTTGTGGTAAAGGTCGTAATTCCAGAGGAATCATTACCGCAAGGCATAGAGGGGGAGGTCATAAGCGCCTATACCGTAAAATCGATTTTCGACGGAATCAAAAAGACATATCTGGTAGAATCGTAACCATAGAATACGACCCTAATCGAAATGCATACATTTGTCTCATACACTATGGGGATGGTGAGAAGAGATATATTTTACATCCCAGAGGGGCTCTAATTGGAGATACTATTGTTTCTGGTACAAAAGTTCCTATATCAATGGGAAATGCCCTACCTTTGAGTGCGGTTTGAACTATTGATTTACGTAATTGGAAGTAACCAATTAGGTTTACGACGAAACCTAGAAATCGATCACTGATCCAATTTGACTACCTCTACGGGATAGACCTCAACAGAAAACTGTTGAGTAACGGCAGCAAGTGATTGAGTTCAGTAGTTCCTCATAGAAAATTATTGACTCTAGAGATATGGTAATATGGAGAAGACAAAATTGTTTGAAGCACGCACAGAACCGGAAGCGCCCCTTGTTTCAAAGAGAGGAGGACGGGTTATTCACATTTAATTTGATGGTCAGAGGCGAATTGAAAGCTAAGCAGTGGTAATTAAGACCCCCCGGGGAAAATAGGGATGTCTCCTACGTTACCCATAATATGTGGAAGTATCGACGTAATTTCATAGAGTCATTCGATCTGAATGCTACATGAAGAACATAAGCCAGATGACGGAACGCGGAGACCTAGGATGTAGAAGATCATAACATGAGCGATTCGGCAGATTTGGATTCCTTTCCTATATATCCACTCATGTGGTACTTCATCATACGATTCATATAAGATCCATCTGTCTAGAGATCGTCATATACATCTAGAAAGCTGTATGCTTTGGAAGAAGCTTGTACAGTTTGGGAAGGGGTTTTTTGAGAGAAAAGAAGAATCTACTTCAACCGATATGCCCTTAGGCACGGCCATACATAACATAGAAATCACACGTGGAAGGGGTGGGCAATTAGCTAGAGCAGCAGGTGCTGTAGCGAAACTGATTGCAAAAGAGGGTAAATCGGCCACTTTAAGATTACCATCTGGGGAGGTCCGTTTGGTATCCCAAAATTGCTTAGCAACAGTCGGACAAGTGGGTAATGTTGGGGTGAACCAAAAAAGTTTGGGTAGAGCCGGATCTAAGTGTTGGCTAGGTAAACGCCCCGTAGTAAGAGGGGTAGTTATGAACCCTGTGGACCACCCCCATGGGGGCGGTGAAGGGAAAGCCCCCATTGGTAGAAAAAAACCCACAACCCCTTGGGGTTATCCTGCGCTTGGAAGAAGAACTAGGAAAAGGCAAAAATATAGTGATAGTTTTATTCTTCGTCGCCGTAAGTAAATACGTAACTAGGAATATGGAAAATTGCATTTTTGGAATTTGCAATAATGCGATGGGCGAACGACGGGAATTGAACCCGCGCATGGTGGATTCACAATCCACTGCCTTGATCCACTTGGCTACATCCGCCCCTTATCCAGCTAAAGGATTTTTCTCTTTTTTCCATTCATCATTATTCTATTTATTCTGACCTCTATACTTCGATCGAGATATTGGACATAGAATGCCACTCTTTAAAATGGAAAAAAGGAGTAATCAGCTGTGACACGAAAAAAAACGAATCCTTTTGTAGCTCATCATTTATTGGCAAAAATCGAAAAGGTCAATATGAAGGAGGAGAAAGAAACAATAGTAACGTGGTCCCGGGCATCTAGCATTCTACCCGCAATGGTTGGCCATACAATCGCGATTCATAATGGAAAGGAACATATACCTATTTACATAACAAATCCTATGGTAGGTCGCAAATTGGGGGAATTCGTGCCTACTCGGCATTTCACGAGTTATGAAAGTGCAAGAAAAGATACTAAATCTCGTCGTTAACTGAATTCAGAATAGAAAGATTCAAAATAAAAAAAACAAAGGTAGGCGGGGAATAACCTTATTTATGACAAGTTTCAAACTGGTAAAGTATACCCCTAGGATAAAGAAGAAGAAGAGTGGGCTAAGGAAACTCGCAAGGAAAGTTCCAACCGATCGTCTACTTAAGTTCGAACGGGTTTTCAAAGCACAAAAACGCATCCATATGTCTGTTTTCAAAGCACAAAGAGTTCTTGATGAGATTCGCTGGCGTTACTACGAGGAAACTGTTATGATACTGAACCTCATGCCTTATCGAGCATCTTATCCCATCCTAAAGTTGGTTTATTCGGCAGCAGCAAATGCTACTCATTACAGGGATTTCGACAAAGCGAATTTATTCATCACTAAAGCCGAAGTCAGTAGGAGTACTATCATGAAAAAATTCAGACCTCGAGCTCGAGGACGTAGTTCTCCCATAAAAAAAACCATGTGTCATATAACAATTGTACTAAATATAGTAAAGAAATCTAAATAATCTTTAGATCCATCTTAGATTTCGATTCCCAGTAAAAAAAAAATAGAATAGAAAAATATGGGACAAAAAATAAATCCACTCGGTTTCAGACTTGGTACAACCCAAAATCACCATTCCTTTTGGTTCGCACAACCAAAAAATTATTCTGAAGGTCTACAGGAAGATAAAAAAATACGGAATTGTATCAAGAACTATATACAAAAGAATAGGAAAAAAGGCTCGAATAGAAAAATAGAATCAGACTCAAGTTCCGAAGTAATTACACATAATAGAAAAATGGACTCAGGCTCAAGTTCTGAAGTAATTACACGTATAGAAATTCAAAAAGAAATCGATACGATCCACGTCATAATCCATATTGGATTCCCCAATTTATTAAAGAAAAAAGGAGCAATCGAAGAATTAGAGAAAGATCTACAAAAGGAAGTTAATTCTGTAAACCAGAGACTTAATATTGCTATTGAAAAAGTTAAAGAACCTTATAGACAACCTAACATTCTTGCAGAATATATAGCTTTCCAATTAAAAAATAGAGTTTCATTCCGAAAGGCAATGAAAAAAGCCATTGAATTAACTAAAAAAGCAGATATAAGGGGGGTAAAAGTAAAAATTGCAGGTCGTCTCGCAGGGAAAGAAATTGCACGTGCCGAATGCATCAAAAAGGGTAGACTTCCCCTCCAAACAATTCGCGCTAAAATTGATTATTGCTGCTATCCAATTCGAACTATCTATGGAGTATTAGGTGTAAAAATTTGGATATTCGTAGACGAAGAATAACTAGCCTTGTCTTCCCATTCTGTTCAGTGATAGAATAAAAAAAGACAAGAGCCTTATTTTTCCTGAAATCCCTGAAAAAAAAAGAAGAAATTCTACCTCTTTCTATAAGATTTAATGAAAATTGATAAATCTTTTAATATAATTGCTATGCTTAGTGTGTGACTCGTTAGTTTTTTCTTTAGAGTCAAAAATGGAGATTCAAAAAAAATTGACTGAACCCTACTATAAATAGAAAAAGAAAAAACTTAGTAATTATAGAAAATTAACTAATAACCAACCTATTGCTTCGTATTGTCGAGATCCTAACTAAGAAACAGTCACTATATGAATAAATACATCTATCATAAATGAGTAGATCTATCATATAGTTGTAGCAACTGCAATTTTTTCTCTAAAAAAGAAAACGGATTCTAGGTTGTGAAGCAAAACTAAAGGGATGTGGATAAAAGGAGGGATGATAGAAAGAAGGAAGAAGAATAAGAAAGATATAGGATTCCAATATGTATGGTCTATGAGTTACATCATAAAAGGCAATGTGATAAAGCATCAATATAATAAAAATAACAGAGAATTCGAAATCGTAACTTGAAACAAAAAATGGAAATTTTAAGCAATAATAAAATAAAGAGCGGCCCGGGTTAATAAAACTGAGAAAATTGACTCGGAAAGAAATTTTTGGAAAGCTCCATTGTGGGATTCAGACCTAACCATTAAAGGAGAAGTAGTGGGAACGACAGAACCTATGACTGCATAGGATTTTATTGAAAAGAATCCTAAGACTTCATTGGGTGGGATGGCGGAACAAACCAAAAAAATTGCCTTATTTGGTAAGGTTATAAATTAACAAATAAGACAGGAAAGAGTAAATATTCGCCCGCGAAATCTTTATTGAATTAGAATACTTTCCCGCGATTCAATAAGAGTCAAAATAAGGAGATTTTTTTTTTAAGAAAGATTACATTATCTATAAATATAGAATATAGATAAATAGACACACACATCTAGATATATTCTAGATCTTCTTTCTTGACTATATATTTTTCTATTTTAACAAATTCAATATTAAAAAAACCCTAACTTTTTCTATTATCTACTAACTTTTTCTATTATCTATTAATGTGCATCTATCCATAATATTCCAAAATATTATGGAATTAGAGAAATTTGCACGCTTTCTCATTTCATTCGCGAGGAGCTGGATGAGAAGAAACTCTCATGTCCAGTTTTGCAGTAGAGATGGAACTAAGAAAGAACCATCGACTATAACCCCAAAAGAACCAGATTTCGTAAACAACATAGAGGAAGAATGAAGGGAAAATCCTGCCGAGGCAATCATATTTGTTTTGGTAGATATGCTCTGCAAGCACTTGAACCCGCTTGGATCACGTCGAGACAGATAGAAGCAGGACGAAGAGCAATGACACGATATGCACGTCGTGGTGGAAAAATATGGGTACGTATATTTCCCGACAAACCGGTTACACTAAGACCCACGGAAACACGTATGGGCTCAGGAAAGGGATCCCCCGAATATTGGGTAGCCGTTGTTAAACCAGGTCGAATACTTTATGAAATGGGCGGAGTATCCGAAACTGTAGCTAGAGCAGCTATCTCCATAGCTGCCAGTAAAATGCCCATACGAAGTCAATTTCTTCGATTAGAGATATAGCATCCCAAAAAAGGAGTATTGAAGATAAAAAAAACCAGGTTTTTTTTATGGATAGACAATATTTATTTCATCCTTTTGCATAGAAATAACAAATTGAAATCAAAATAATATGATTCAACCTCAGACCCTTTTAAATGTAGCAGATAACAGTGGAGCTCGAAAATTGATGTGTATTCGAGTCATAGGAGCTGCTAGTAATCAGCGATATGCTCGTATTGGTGATGTTATTGTTGCTGTAATCAAAGACGCAGTGCCCCAAATGCCTCTAGAAAGATCCGAAGTAATTCGAGCTGTAATTGTACGTACATGTAAAGAGTTCAAATGCGAAGACGGTATAATAATACGCTATGATGACAATGCAGCCGTTATCATTGATCAAAAAGGAAATCCAAAAGGAACTCGAGTTTTTGGCGCGATCGCCGAGGAATTGAGAGAATTGAATTTTACTAAAATAGTTTCATTAGCTCCTGAAGTATTATAAATACTAGTAGGCGAGATATAGATCAAAGAAAAAATTAGTAGATTATGTCTCACGTATATGCTTTAAAATCCAAAAGTAAAAGAAAAAAAAAGAAAACATGTTGATTATAGAAAAATTAGGAGGAACCTAGAATTAGAGTCTTATGGGCAAGGACACTATTGCTGATTTACTAACCTCTATAAGAAACGCGGACATGAATAAAAAAGGAACAGTTCGAGTAGTATCTACAAATATTACCGAAAACATTGTTAAAATACTTCTACGAGAGGGTTTTATTGAAAGTGTTCGGAAACATCAGGAAAGTAACAGATATTTCTTGGTTTCAACTTTGCGACATCAAAAGAGAAAGACTAGAAAAGGAATATATAGAACTAGAACCTTTTTAAAGCGTATCAGCCGACCCGGCTTACGAATTTATGCCAACTATCAAGGAATTCCTAAAGTTTTGGGCGGAATGGGAATTGCTATTCTTTCTACTTCTCGAGGTATAATGACAGATCGAGAAGCTCGACTAAACAGAATTGGGGGAGAAGTCTTATGTTATATATGGTAATCGCCCCTCCTATAGTACTCGAATTCTATCTCGAACTTCCTATTTTTCAAATAAAAATACAACGTTTTTTTTTATTTGAAAATCAAAATAGAAAAATAGGGAAAAAAAAAATATGACAGAAAAAAAAAATAGGAGAGAAAAAAAAAACCCGAGAGAAGCAAAAGTCACTTTCGAAGGTTTAGTTACGGAAGCCCTACCCAACGGAATGTTCCGCGTTCGCCTAGAGAATGACACCATCATCCTGGGCTATATTTCAGGAAAGATCCGGTCTAGTTCTATACGAATACTGATGGGGGATAGGGTCAAAATTGAAGTAAGTCGTTATGATTCAAGCAAAGGACGTATAATTTATAGACTTCCCCATAAGGATTCGAAGCGTACCGAAGACTCGAAGGATACCGAAGATTTGAAGGATACCGAAGATTTGAAGGATACCAAAGATTCAAAGGATTAGGTTTTTCTTTTTTCTAGGGTAATAAATTCAAAGTTCAAAAATTCAAGCGAAGAGACTCATTTTTTCCCAAAGATTAGATTCATAGTTTAAGAAAGGAATACGGAAATATGAAAATAAGAGCTTCCGTTCGTAAAATTTGTACAAAATGTCGACTGATTCGTAGGCGTGGACGAATTAGAGTCATTTGTTCCAATCCGAAGCATAAACAAAGGCAGGGGTAATCTTTCGAAAAAGAACTTTACTTTCTAAAAAGTAAAAAAAGTACCCGCGGAAACGTCCAAATTCCAAATAAAATAATTAATAATTAAAGTAAAGGATATATTTTACCCTGAAACGGATATCTTTGTATCTTTTTTTCTTTTTGTTATTTCTAACTCATATTTATGAGATAATAAAATATGACAAAAGCTATACCAAAAATTGGTTCACGTAGGAGAGTGCGTATTGGTTTGCGTAGGAATGCGCGTTTTAGTTTACGGAAAAGTGCACGTAGAATAACAAAAGGAGTTATTCATGTTCAAGCTAGTTTCAACAATACCATTATAACTGTTACAGACCCGCAAGGTCGGGTGGTTTTCTGGTCCTCCGCGGGTACTTGTGGATTCAAAAGCTCAAGAAAAGCATCACCCTATGCTGGTCAAAGAACAGCAGTAGATGCTATTCGTACAGTGGGTTTGCAACGAGCAGAAGTTATGGTAAAGGGTGCTGGTAGTGGAAGAGATGCCGCATTACGAGCCATTGCTAAAAGTGGTGTACGATTAAGTTGTATACGCGATGTAACACCTATGCCGCATAATGGATGTCGACCTCCTAAAAAAAGACGTCTGTAAAAGAATTAAAACGCTTTCAAGAGAAATAAACGATTCAATGATCAAATAATAATACTAGTCTATTATGGTTCGAGAGGAGGTAGCAGGATCCACTCAAACACTACAGTGGAAGTGTGTTGAATCAAGAGTAGATAGTAAGCGTCTTTATTATGGTCGTTTCATTTTGTCCCCGCTTAGAAAAGGTCAAGCGGATACCGTCGGTATTGCCTTGCGAAGAGCTTTACTTGGAGAAATAGAAGGAACATGTATCACACGTGCAAAATTTGGGAGCGTGCCACACGAATATTCTACAATAGCTGGTATTGAAGAATCCGTACAAGAAATTTTACTAAATTTGAAAGAAATTGTATTGAGAAGTAATCTCTATGGAGTTAGAGACGCATCAATTTGCGTCAAAGGTCCTAGATACATAACTGCTCAAGATATCATCTTACCACCTTCCGTAGAGATCGTTGATACGGCACAACCTATAGCTAACTTGACAGAGCCCATTGATTTCTGTATTGAGTTACAGATCAAGAGAGATCGCGGATATCACACGGAACTCAGAAAGAACTCTCAAGATGGAAGTTATCCCATAGATGCTGTATCCATGCCTGTTCGAAATGTGAATTATAGTATTTTTTCTTGTGGGAATGGAAATGAAAAACACGAGATACTTTTTCTAGAAATATGGACGAATGGAAGTTTAACCCCTAAGGAAGCGCTTTATGAGGCTTCTCGTAATTTGATTGATTTATTTCTTCCTTTTCTACACGCGGAGGAAGAGGGCACTAGTTTCGAAGAAAATAAAAACAGGTTTACTCCACCCCTTTTAACCTTTCAAAAAAGATTAACTAATCTAAAGAAAAACAAAAAAGGAATTCCATTGAATTGCATTTTTATTGATCAATTAGAATTGCCTTCTAGAACGTATAATTGTCTCAAAAGGGCCAATATACATACACTATTGGACCTTTTGAGTAAGACTGAAGAAGATCTTATGAGAATTGACAGTTTTTGTATGGAAGATGGAAAACAGATATGGGACACTCTAGAGAAGCATCTCCCAATCGATTTACCTAAGAATAAGTTCTCGTTTTAAATCCATTGCAATTTTTTCCTCTTCTTCTTTTTCGAGTTAGAATAAAAAGAAAAAAGAAAACAATTTTGCATCTTTGGCACAATCTATATTTTCGCGAAATGGATCATAATAAAATGGATTTTAGGTATCTAGGGAAGATTCACTTGGAAGTAACTATTTCCTAGATACCTATGCACGGTACTTCACGGTTGAATGAATCAACCTGAAAAATCCCTAAAAAAGACCTAAAGTTAAGGATTTTTCAATGGGTAATGTTGCTCCAATACCTAACCAAAGAGCTACTGCAGTACCGATTAAAAAAACGGTCGTAGCTACTGGGCGACGAAATGGATTTTGGAATTTATTGACATTCTCTAGAAAGGGTACTGTCAATAAGCCCGTTGGCACAGAAACCATTAAGAGAACGCCCAATAACTTATTGGGTACTGTACGGAGTATTTGAAAGACGGGAAAGAAGTACCACTCGGGTAATATTTCCAGAGGAGTTGCAAACGGATCCGCCGGTTCACCAATCATTGACGGCTCGAGAACCGCTAAACCTACATTACATGCAATAGTACCTAGAATTACTACTGGAAAAATATATAAAAGATCGTTGGGCCACGCGGGTTCCCCGTAATAATTATGTCCCATCCCTTTAGCTAATTTTGCTCTTAATACAGGATCATTTAAGTCAGGTTTCTTTGTTATTGGGATAGGTGAATTCTTTAGGATCCATCCCCCAAAGGAACCGGACATGAGAATTTTTCATCATCCGGCTCGAGCAAGAATGAAAGAAAAAAGACCGTGGAAGATCCATAATAGAATAAGGTATATAATGACTCAATGACTCTAGGTAAGAAAAGCTTTATCAGATTCTCTTTTCCGAAGTTGCACCTACAACTACTTATTGAAAAGAATCTTATTCTTATGGGTAAATGCTCAATATCCAAGTTGGCTTGCAAATTTGATCATGATCAATTGCTTTGTGGATTGTCTCATGTCTCTTGATTAGTTGGTGTTTATCCCCTCAATATCGCAAGTTTCTTACGTCCAAACAAAGTATTTACTTGTTACTAATAAAAAATCAAAAAGTCTAGCCTACGTTCTTCTTTAGATACCTTCTTTTACTCCGATAGTATTGCGGATCGCAATCGATGCAAAGAAAATGAATGCATTTCCATACTATAATAAAAAAAGTAAGTGTAATAAATAGAGAATTGGATCATGTCACATGACTTATTCTATTTCCACTCTATGGGATCTTACGGAGCCTGTTCATGGATGACATGGTTGGGGTATGATCATAGAAAATATTCTCCTCAAGTGAACCAGCCTATCCTTCCTAGATAGGGGACTTACGTGTTGATTGGATGCGGAGACACCTTTGGTTGTGAATTCTAATGTGGCAGATCCAATTCTTTATCTGCATGGCCAAATCAATAATTCAAGTCACACACTCCCATAATCCGCCTTATTTTCTTTCATAAAATGAACTTCAACTATTTGTATCAAAATACTTCGGAGTTGAAGAAAAGTATCCAAATGACATGTCTTATTTTACAATAACCCATGTTTGTAGCAATGAAATACCACAACCTACCCGATATGATATATGAAAATTCGAATTATCTTTCTCTATGATATGGCTTCCCTATAAAGGACCCGAAATACCTTGCTTACGTATCATTGGAAAGTGCATTAACATAAATACGGCAGTAAGCAGAGGCAGTACAAAGGTATGTAAACTATAAAAACGAGTCAAAGTGGATTGGCCCACACTAGCACTTCCACGTAATAACTCCACTAAAGGCGATCCTATTACCGGAATCGCTTCAGGTACACCTGTCACAATTTTGACTGCCCAATAACCAATTTGATCCCAAGGCAAAGAATAACCAGTTACACCAAACGATGCAGTCAATACACCCAAAACCACACCTGTCACCCAAGTTAATTCGCGGGGTTTTTTAAATCCACCTGTGAGATACACACGAAATACGTGCAGGATCATCATTAGAACCATCATACTTGCTGACCATCGATGAACTGATCGGATTAACCAACCAAAGTTGGCCTCGGTCATTATGTATTGAACCGAGGAAAAAGCCTCTGTAACGGTTGGGCGGTAGTAAAAAGTCATAGCAAAACCGGTAGCGACTTGTACTAGAAAACAAGTAAGTGTAATTCCCCCTAAACAATAAAATATGTTGACATGAGGAGGAACATATTTACTAGTTATATCATCCGCAATTGCCTGAATCTCAAGACGTTCCTCAAACCAATCATATACTTTATTGAGATAGGTAACTAACCCGAGTCCCCCTCCGAGAACCGTATATGAAAATTTCATCTCGTACGGCTCAAGCAGAAACACACAAATTTTCAACGGATATTAGAAAAAAAGGTTCAAAACTTCATCAGCCACTGGATTGGGTCGATTTGCCTTGAAGATATGAAATAAGAAAAATCCAGAACTTATTCTTTGTGATGATAATGCCAAAAAATCTCAAGTTGGCTCATCTGTCTTTCTTTCTTTCCCTTATGTTGGTCATTAGAGGCTTCTTGACTTTTCTCTTCCCTATTTTGGATTTCTTTTTTTTTTTTTTGCGTAATGCAGATTTACTCTTGTTTTACTAGTAAATAAATAAAGCAAAAATTCTAGTAGTTTTCTGATAGAAATTATCTTGTTGCGATCCTATGAATCAGTTCAATTAAAACCTTAGATTCATACTAGAGCCACGATGATTGAGTCTCAAGCTAACCAAAAGGCAAGGGTTCTTCGAATAAGAACCGCTTGATGATCATTTATTGAATCCGTGTAATAACTCGACAAAATCGAGAGAAAAAAAAGTTGTCTTTTGGGCAAACAAAATTGGAAGGAAGAAAATTTCTTTTTTTTATTAAAAACTACTTGAATTTTTTTCAGTCTGGTTGCGAGGTCTGAATAGTGAGTATGAATCATAGTTCCATTTTTTTTTCTTGATCCACTCTATCTATTTCGTGTTCCAGATACTAGAATAAAAAATATCCGACGAATTAGAATCATCTTGATAGAGATAACAGGCCCTTTCTATGTATTATCAATAGGATCCATTCTAACAAGTCACACACTCATATTCCAGAGATACCAAAACAAAAAAATTCCACGGTCGAACTACCAGAATGTCTAGAAATGTATAGCTTAAAGTAGAAAGGCTTTTTTGGATGGAAAAACAATGACTTCGTAGTTTTAGTTAGTAGAAACCTAATTCATTAAAATTCCGTCCAGTAAAACAGAAGAATTATAAATTTCTAAAATGATAGATAGGAATATCGCGAATAAAGCCATTGCGACCCCCATAAAAGGAGTAGTCCCCCAACCCGGAGCTACTTTCCCATATTCCGAATTCAAGGGTTTCAATAAACTACCTACGCGAGTTCGTCTTGGCCCAGGTCTAGAACTATCTTCAACGGTTTGTGTAGCCATAAATTCTATTTAATCATTGGTGTTGACTTTGTATACTATTCCGTTGTAGTTGTAAATACAAGATCTTTTCGTGGATCCATTGTAATCTTGAAATTCTATAAAAATGGAAACAGCAACTTTAGTCGCCATCTCCATATCTGGTTTACTTGTAAGCTTTACTGGGTATGCCTTATATACCGCGTTTGGGCAACCCTCTCAACAATTAAGAGATCCATTCGAAGAACACGGGGACTAATTGAAGTAAGAAGTCTCCCCATCTGGGAGACTTCTTACTTCAATGAAATTATTTCATTTTTTTAGTCGGAACCTTAGGTGGTTCTCGGAAGAAGATAGCGAAAAAAATTATCCCTAAAGTCGAAACTAAAAGGAACGTATAAACCAATGCTTCCATAGATTCGATCGTGGTTTATTTACAATTATAACTTCCACACCTATTCATTTGTCATTTGGGATCTTTTCCCATATAAAGATAAAGAAAGAAAAAGAGTCAAAGAAAGGATGGGAGATGTTTCCCATGTCAAATCAAAAAAGAGAGATGAAAGATACCATAGCAATGTGGTATCAGACTGCTTGTCTCCTTGTAGTTGGATCTCCAACTTTTTGGAATGTTCCAAATTCCACTTGAGCATCCAAGTCTGGATCAATACCAGCAAAAACATCTCGGAACAAGGTTCTAGCGCCATGCCAAATGTGTCCGAAAAAGAAGAGCAAAGCAAAGGTAGCATGACCAAAAGTGAACCAACCCCTTGGACTGCTGCGAAAAACACCATCCGATTTCAAAGTAGCCCGATCTAATTCAAAAATTTCCCCTAATTGGGAACGCCTCGCATATTTTTTTACAGTAGCAGGATCAGAATAACTTACTCCATTAAGTTCGCCACCATAGAACTCCACCGTTACACCTACTTGTTCAACACTATATTTGGATTCTGCTCTTCTAAAAGGAACGTCCGCTCTCACAATTCCCTCTTCATCTACCAAAACAACCGGAAATGTTTCAAAAAAAGTAGGCATACGGCGTACAAAAAGCTCGCGTCCTTCTTTATCTCTAAAGACGGGATGTCCTAACCATCCAACAGCTATTCCATCCCCGTTGTCCATTGAGCCTGCTCTGAATAATCCCCCCTTTGCCGGATTATTACCAATATAATCATAAAAGGCTAATTTTTCGGGAATTTTAGACCAAGCTTCTGATAAACTAAGATTTTCGGCTAACCCATCGCTAACTCTTCGATATATTTCTTGCTGAAAGTATCCCTGATCCCACTGATAACGAGTAGGCCCAAATAATTCGATTGGGGTAGTTGCTGACCCATACCACATAGTTCCGGCAACTACGAAAGCTGCAAAAAAAACAGCAGCGATACTACTGGAAAGTACAGTTTCAATATTGCCCATACGTAATCCTTTGTATAGACGTTGAGGCGGACGGACACTAAGATGGAATAGGCCCGCTAATATGCCCAATGTACCCGCAGCAATATGATGAGAAGCTATTCCCCCCGGAACAAAAGGATCAAAACCTTCTACACCCCACGCTGGATTTACAGCTTGTACTTTTCCAGTTAGTCCATAAGGATCGGACACCCATATCCCAGGACCATACAAACCCGTTACATGAAATGCGCCAAAGCCAAAGCAAGCCACCCCTGCAAGAAATAAATGAATTCCAAAGATCTTGGGCAAATCCAAAGAGGGTTTTCCTGTCCGCTCATCACAGAATATTTCTAGGTCCCAATATACCCAATGCCAGATAGCTGCCAAGAAACACAAGCCAGAAAACACAATATGCGCACCTGCCACACCTTCATAACTCCAAATACCCGGATTCGTTACAGTTCCTCCTGAAATACTCCAACCACCCCACGAATTGGTTATTCCTAAACGAGTCATGAAGGGAATGACGAACATACCTTGTCTCCACATTGGATCCAGAACAGGATCAGAGGGATCAAAAACCGCTAATTCATATAAAGCCATCGAGCCGGCCCAACCAGAAACTAAAGCTGTGTGCATTATATGCACCGAAAGCAATCGACCCGGATCATTCAATACAACAGTATGAACACGATACCAAGGCAAACCCATGGAAATACCCCTTTAGCAAAGAAAAATAGACACGATGTCGCTTTATTTTATCGCATTGGAAAAGACTATCCATATCCTATGTACCTAACCCCTCTAGGGAGATTCTGTGTCAGAAAGCGTGAATATTTATTTTATTCCATTAAAAATAAGAAGCCAATTCTGTTCGTAAGAAGAAAGAGAAGCAGATCTATTCTATACTCGATAAGTGCCAATATGCAATGGGTAGCTTGGCCTATTTGGAAAAAACGAAGAATAGATCCCTATCCCTCTTTGTTTATCATTCCAATCACCGATTCCTTTTTCTTTCTGTCTTACCTTCCTTATATGTATTATTTCAATCTACGTATTAATAGAATCTATAGTATTCATATAGAATAAGAAAAAAAAAATGAAGACAATAAACTGCGGATTCTTTCTTTCTCTTCCATTCTTACGTTTCCATATTAAAGTGTAGTTTTCTTACTTAAATTTAATAATATTAATCTAATATGCCCATTGGTGTTCCAAAAGTACCTTACCGGATTCCCGGAGATGAAGAAGCGACTTGGGTTGACTTATACAATGTTATGTATCGAGAAAGGACACTTTTTTTAGGTCAAGAGATTCGTTGCGAGGTCACGAATCATATTACAGGTCTCATGGTATATCTCAGTATAGAAGATGGAATTAGCGATATTTTTTTGTTTATAAACTCCCCCGGCGGGTGGCTAATCTCAGGAATGGCGATTTTTGATACGATGCAAACGGTGACACCAGATATATATACAATATGCCTCGGAATGGCTGCGTCCATGGCATCCTTCATTCTGCTTGGAGGCGAACCCACCAAGCGTATAGCATTCCCTCACGCGAGGATTATGCTTCACCAACCTGCTAGTGCTTATTATCGGGCAAGGACACCAGAATTTTTACTAGAAGTGGAAGAGTTACACAAAGTTCGCGAAATGATCACAAGGGTTTATGCCCTAAGAACAGGCAAGCCTTTTTGGGTTGTATCCGAAGACATGGAAAGGGATGTTTTTATGTCAGCAGACGAAGCCAAAGCTTATGGACTTGTCGATATTGTAGGGGATGAAATGATTGACGAGCACTGCGATACTGATCCAGTGTGGTTTCCAGAAATGTTTAAGGATTGGTAGTGGCCGGATTTCTTGTAAATTTATTTCAAACCTAAATTCAGGTTTTCTGCGATTTAATAGAAAATAGAAATACTTCATGATGATCAATCATCAGGTTAAGATCGATCTAAACCAATCCTTTTTTTTTCTATATACATACGACATGCCAACGGTTAAACAACTTATTAGAAATGCAAGACAGCCAATACGAAATGCTAGAAAATCACCCGCGCTTAAGGGATGTCCTCAGCGTCGAGGAACATGTGCTAGGGTGTATGTGCGACTCGTTCAGATCATGAGTTCAAACAAATAAGACAATTTTTGAAGTATCCATGATCGGTACCAATGAATAGGATAGAGCTTCTCTATCCTAGATTTCTATGGTATATGGAATTTCTGGTTTCCTTTGGTGCAAATCCAATCATCTAAATTGGAAATTAAGAAGCAATTCCCCCATTGGTAGAAAATGGTTATCCATTAAGCGGAGGAAATAGTAATAAAAAGAAAAAGGCTTATGCTCTTTTATCTTAAAAGAACGGACTAACAGGGTCAGCTACTTAGCCAACTTTCATAATTAAATGCCGTCACTGTATGGATAACTCTTATTGTGAAAAGAGCTATTTACTCTATAATGGATAGGTAGAGCCAAAGAATGTGAACTATACAAGTTCACAATACCTTTTGATGAAATGAAAGAAAGGGCTCCGGTGTATAGAGAGGGCCTCACCGTTTAAAAGGGAACCATAGAAACGATGGAACCCACTATTTTTTTGAGTATCGTTAGAATTTGTTATTTCTATGCGAAATAACTGAAGAGAATAGAATAAAAAATCGTGGTTGGGAAGGTTACAGTAGCAAAAGCCATTGGAATTCATATTTTATATATCGGAATAATTCGTTTTGTTATTAATGGGAAAAAGGATGGCTAAAAGAAGAGAAATCATTTGGTATTCATTAAGGTTAATTTGATTCAATGACCAGAGTTCCGCGAGGATATATAGCTCGGAGACGACGAACAAAAATGCGTTCATTTGCCTCAAACTTTAGAGGGGCTCATTTAAGACTTAATCGAATGATTACTCAACAAGTAAGAAGAGCTTTTGTTTCCTCTCATCGAGATAGAGGCAGGCAAAAGAGGGATTTTCGTCGTTTGTGGATCACTCGGATAAACGCAGCAACGCGGATATATAAAGTATTCGATAGTTATAGTAAATTAATACACAATCTGTACAAGAAGGAATTGATTCTTAATCGTAAAATGCTTGCACAAGTAGCTGTATCAAATCCAAATAATCTTTACACGATTTCCAATAAAATAAAGATCCTCAATTAAATGGATAAAAAAGTAATATACAGGAATAATTAAAACCGAATTCCCGGAGAGGGAACTCCGGGAAGATACAATAAATTAAGATTAAGTGGTAGGAATCAACGAGCATGTTGCAATAAATAAAAAAACTATTTATTCTTCCCCATTTTTCTTTCTTATAACAAACACAAGAATCAAAACTGGATTACTTTCTTTATATAGGTCTGGCCCTTTCGAATAAAACATCAACAATCGGAACTTAAGTTCCGATTGTTGTTTCTTAAATTCTGGTTGGAGTTTCTTAAGTTTCGATTGGAATTGAACTTTTGCGTTAATTGAGGAATATGTCTATTCTTTCTGGGTCTAGGACCAGTAATTATTGAAATTGACTGGGCTTGAAATTGCTTCTCATTCTCATAGTTACGAAATGGTAAGAAAGATAAAATACGAGCCTGTTTTATAGCAAGAGTAATTAATCGTTGTTGTTTCAAGGTTAATCTATTTATTCGTCTCGATAATATTTTTCCTTGTTCACTAATAAATCGATTAATTAAACTCATGTTTCTATAATCAATTCGATCCCCCGGGCCAATCCGAGGACGCCTACGAAAAGGTTGTTTGGATTTACGAAAAGTTTGCTTGGATTTATGAAAAGTTTGCTTGGATTTATGAAAAGTTTGCTTAGATTTATGAAAAGGTTGTTTAGATGTATACATGATTTATTATTTATTCTTTATTTTAAAATTTGAAAAAAAAAATGGATTTCTTTATTTTATTAATTTTGGATCCAGAAGAAGTAGTCTTTCTTTGGTCCATATATTATTTGATTCATATTATTATTTGATTCATATATAGTATATGAATACCCTCTATACATATGAAATAATATCTACCTGAAATCAAATGAATTGATTTGTATTTTGTATTCTATCTATGTTCTATATATTAAATCTGTTCTTTGGAAAGATCAAACACACGATGCTCCTATTTTTTTATTTCGTCATGAGTCGTATGCTTGCGACAATAACGACAAAATTTTTTTAATTCTAATTGTCCGGGTGTATTGTGGCGATTCTTTTGAGTACTATATCTAGAAATCCCCGTCGATTCCTCATTGGCACCTTTTCGAACACAACTGATACATTCCAAAATAACTCTGATTCTAACACCTTTCCCCTTGGCCATGAACCTCCTTTCTTTTTTGGATTGACTTAACTTAATTCTTCTACTTATTCTGTTATTCTTCTATTTTGAATCCCAAGAAGAAGAATAAAATCCATTCGAATAAAAAATTTTTAAAATTCTTAAATTAAGTAATAAAAAATAGAGAAATAATTAAGGAATAATAAAAAATAGAGAAATAATTAAGGAATACAATCCTTGTCGAATTAGCAAGGATTTTGCTTCGAAATCCTTTCATTTAAGTAGCCAGCCCAGCCTCTTTCTATGCTCTGATTTCTGAGGCCTGACTTAGCTTGGATACCGCTTTTGATTGAATTTCTGTTTTCCAAAATGGGATTTGCCGAATTTTTCATGACTCTGAGGTTCAACCCAATCCATCTTTTCTTTCTTTTTCCTTCCTATACTAAAAAAAAAAAAGGATTGAAAAAGGGAAAATTTGCGTCATGTCACGAAGAATTCCTCGCATAGCAATAACTAGAATTAAAAAAAAGGGAATGACAAAGCATCTGGGAATAAACGATTAATTTCTATCAATAAACCTGCTAAAGCCCCAAACCATAGAGTACTTAGCACGGGCGCTACAGAGAGATATGTTTTTATATCCCGCATTGAAAATCCTCCTTCCTTATTGGAATACATATATGATCAGATACTCTTGCCCAAGATCATTTGTATTTCTTTTGTTTAGGCGAAATTCCTAACTAAAAAAACAAAATAAATATTCTATATATAGAATGAACGAATGAACGGTATAGACGAGATTTTCCTACCCCTAAAAAAGAAAAAGATGACCCCTTCTTCCTATACATTACCAAGGAATAGTAATCTTTCTTTTATAGGTGAAATTAGATAGGATTTTAGATGTATACCATTCCTTGATTATATGAGACCAAAAAGAAGAAATGACAAGAAGGTTCTATATAGATAGAGAAAGAGAAGAAAATTACGATGTGGAAAACAAGACAGGAATTGTGTACAATGCCATTATACAACAATTTGGAAAAGGGATGTAGCGCAGCTTGGTAGCGCGTTTGTTTTGGGTACAAAATGTCACAGGTTCAAATCCTGTCATCCCTACCTATTACTTCTTTCTTCTTTATGGGCAGTAGCGAGGAGATCGATTAAAGTGGGTATAACTTGAATTTGTGGATACTATACGTACGTGAGACACGTTAGGAGTAGAAAAGGGTTTTCTTTTTGAATGAAAGCGCTCTTAGTTCAGTTCGGTAGAACGCGGGTCTCCAAAACCCGATGTCGTAGGTTCAAATCCTACAGAGCGTGATTCCATCTATCTTATGTCGAAGCAGAGTAAAATAACTTAACAAAACAAAGTTGAATTGCAACTCCAATTTGACCTCCTCTCTGGTCTGGAGGAGGTCAATCAAAAAAGAAATATTACTCAATCAAAGATCCAACTGATCCCCACGTCTGTATTGCAAATACGCAGTCACGAATAATCCCGCTAAAGTAATAGGAATTAGGCCTAAGACGATTCCAAATAGAAAAACTTCAATCATTTCGATTTGTTCGAGGGGATAAAAAAAAAGAGGTACGATCTATCCCTAAATAGTAGTCTAAATTATCCACGAATCTCAATGACCAAGAAAAGAATTGATAATTAGTGTGGAAAAGAGTCGTAGAATACCAGGAATCCAAAAGAAAGATTTTTATTTTCTGACTTATTCATTCAATTCATTTCAAATAAGACGTATCTTGTTCAAGCCAATAAATAGAGCTGGGGTTATAGTTAAAGCAGCCAGTAGAAAACCGAAATAACTAGTTATAGTAAGCATGAAAGGGTTAAATTCCATTTATTTTTTTACTACACTACATATGTTGGTAAAGCACTTACCTAAGTTATGGAAAATTCAGAATTCATCGGTTATTTTAGATAATACTAAAAAACAAGATAGAGTGAGATACAGAAGTGTAAAAGAAAATCGATTCATCAGATGGGACATGAGTCTCTAATTCCGAATCAAGAGATTTGTTGTGGAATCTGTCAGTTCTTTAAAGTAATAATATTAAGAACTAGATCATCTAACCCCATTGAAAAATGAAATTGGATTTTGGGAGAATTTTTGAATATAAGATAAATAAAGAATTGAAACAGTCGAATATTCCCCTATTCCTTCTTATTTTAACTGATTCTATTCCATATGGAATAAGAGGAGAAGAAAAGCATTCCACGACCCCCCGAGCAAGGGGCCCCTTAAAAAAAGGAAAGCTCTTCCTTGAATTTACTTTATTTTTATTCCTTTTTCGAACCCCAACCAAAGTTGATTCGAAGACGAGTCACTTCAATTATCCTTTTAAGTTCTATCTTCTGTCTTTCCCTATTTCATCTCGTAAAGTTCCACGCTTGCAGTTTAGTCAAGAAAGTTAGACCTAATCCAACAAACAAGGCAAGGATTGATTACGAATCTTGATTCTTCAAAGAATGTTTTCTTTCTCTCATAACAGATTATCCACTATTCGATTTTCTATTTATTAGATATTATATTATGCTAACCAATTAAATTCCTTAAAGGGAAAGGTTGGATTCGAAGAAAACTTTTAACTAAAAAGGGATAGATTTCGCATATACTTGTCCTTATATTGTGTCAGTATGATAATATCTTTCCTAAATTATTTATCCAAACCTATTGATCATTAACTTGGATTTTCCCAAGATCTTGGCCGCTATTCCGAATTATTCTACTAATCCGAAGCCAATGAAAATAAGCAGGACCCCAAAAAATTGGGGGTTTTCTATTGATGCCTTGAATAACATATAGCTTACCTATAGACAAGGAACAAAGAAGAGAAAAAAAGAATTCTGTTTCGGGACCAAGCAAAACTAGATTGCTGTGCCATAGGAAGGATAG